GAGTTTATGGGGGGTAGTATGGGATCCGTAGTAGGCGAGAAAATCACCCGTTTGATCGAGTATGCTACCAAAAATTTTTTACCTCTTATTCTAGTGTGTGCTTCCGGAGGAGCGCGCATGCAAGAAGGAAGTTTGAGCTTGATGCAAATGGCTAAAATTTCTTCCGCTTTATATGATTATCAATCAAATAAAAGGTTATTCTATGTACCAATTCTTACATCTCCGACTACTGGTGGAGTAACAGCTAGTTTTGGCATGTTGGGCGATATCATTATCGCCGAACCGAATGCCTATATTGCATTTGCGGGTAAAAGAGTAATTGAACAAACATTGAATAAGACAGTACCTGAAGGTTCCCAAGCGGCTGAATATTTATTTCATAAGGGATTATTCGATCCAATCGTACCGCGTAACCTTTTAAAGGGTGTTTTGAGTGAGCTATTTCAGCTCCACGCCTTTTTTCCTTTGAATCCAAATTCAATCAAGTAGAGTCTCGAGTTAAACTTTTTTGTGGCGAACAACCAGTTAGTTAGTTTATCAGAATAAAAAAAACAAGAATGGAATTTTTCTTTAGTGACATAAGATTTAATTGTAGAAAGAAGCATGTGTATAATTGGTTTTTTACCGATAGTCCTGATTAGTAATCAGGAAACCCCTATTAACAAAACAACATAAAGGTGAATTCTTCCTCTTCCTTATAATTAAGAATCACTGCTCTTGGATCGGGCTCTAACAAATCTTTCGAGAATTTTTAAGAAACTCTTTTTTAATAAAAAAGAAATTAGACGAAGAAGATAAGAATAATATAAGAAGAAAAAAAGAAGTAAGAATTCCAAAGAAAGGGGACTATCATACATACATCTATTTCATGTAGAAAATGAAAAGAAAAAGTCCGTTTGTTTAATTAGTTCTACATTGCTTTCACTTATTGCTTATTATATATACTCACTTCGATATACTTACTATACTTATATACGAATTAGAATATGAAGTATAATTATTATAAGATATCTTTATAAAATAACAGGTACAAATATTAAATCGAGGTACCCATTCTATGACAATTCTCAGCAATTTACCCTCCATTTTTGTGCCTTTAGTGGGCCTAGTATTTCCGGCAATTGCAATGGCTTCTTTATTTCTTCATGTTGAAAAACAAAAGATTTTTTAAATGGGATGTGTTCAAATCTCATTTTGTTTTTTTTTTTTCAAAACTTAGCAAACATAACACGAATATCCATTTAGTAGAATATTGTATAACAATAACAGGCGGCTTTCTACGAACATAAACGAAAAGGCTATTATCTTAAATTCTTAAACATGCAGAAACATAATATATGGGCAAAAAAAATTCTAGCAATTTGAAAAGATAGGTCAGGGGGGCTGAGCTCATGTATGAAATTAAAGTAAATCTATCCACATGTATGTAGCTATTGAGAGGGAATCATATGAAGGGGGTGTTTTTATTTTCTTATATCTAAAAAATTCGACGAATTACGGCTAAAAGTTCACATCAGAATAGTACTAGTGGATGGGAGTTACTTCGGAAACAAAAACAAAACAAAGTAAAGTGAAATTTATTTTGGTTATTCCCTCAATTCCAATAAAATGCAACTGGATTTAGTATGTATGAATCGGCGATCAGAATATATATGGATAGATTTTATAGCAGGATCTCGCAAAACAAGTAATTTCTGCTGGGCCTTTATCCTTTTTTTAGGTTCATTGGGATTCTTATTGGTTGGAATTTCTAGTTATTTTGATAATAATTTGATATCTTTATTTTCGTCTCAACAAATAAAACAAATAAATTTTTTCCCGCAGGGGATCGTAATGTCTTTCTATGGGATTGCGGGTCTTTTTTTTAGTTCTTATTTGTGGTGCACAATTGTATGGAATCTGGGTAGCGGTTATGATCGATTTGATCGAAAAGAAGGAATAGTGGATATTTTTCGTTGGGGATTCCCTGGAAAAAGACGCCGCGTCTTTCTACGATTCTTTATGAAAGATATTCAGTCCATCAGAATCGAAGTGAAAGAGGGTATTTCTACTCGCCGTGTCCTTTATATGGAAATCAGAGGCCTGGGTGCGATTCCCTTGACTCGGACTGATGAGAATTTGACTCCGCGAGAAATTGAGCAAAGGGCTGGGGAATTAGCCTATTTCTTGCGTGTACCAATTGAAGAAAAATGAAAAAAAAAAAATGCTTTCTCGGGGGAGGAAAGCCCCACGAATCCTACTTTTTCTATAGCATAACTTCCTTTGCCCCCTGGGGCCAAAGGAAAGGGTAAAGCAAACGTGTATGGAGCGGCCATAACATAAAACAAAACTACTTTTGTCTGTTGTCTGTAATTTTTTTTTTTCGAAATATTTGATATTTTCGTTTTTAATAGACAGGAGTTTCTTTCATTTCGAAATTCAAAATGACTCTTTCGGGTATTCATCAAAGGGAAGAAATTTCGTTGAGTATTTGATCAATTGAGATATCTGGAAACAATAGATTTTCTTATTATTTCTTCATTTGAATTCGAATTCGAAGTGAGTTCTTCTTCTATTTCTGTATTTTTTCTATACTAGATTCAAGGACTAACCTCTCAATCCCAACAAAAAAAGAGACTCGACCAATACTTAATAAGCGCGATACCTTATAATGGAACTACGCTTGATAGAAATATTAGATCGCATAGAGTTAACGAATGAGGTGAGTCCCTTACCAATTCACAGATGAAAAAATGACAAAAAAGAACGTATCCATTCCCCCTCGATATCTTTCATCTATAGTATTTGTAGTCTTTTTGCCCTGGTGGATCTCTCTCTCATTTAATAAAAGTCTAGAATTTTTGGTTACTAATTGGTGGAATACTAGGCAATCCGAAACTTTTTTGAATGATATTCAAGAAAAGAGTATTCTAGAAAAATTTATAGGATTAGAGGAGCGATTCCTCTTGGAGGAAATGATAAAGGAATTCCCGGAAAGACATCTACAAAAGTTTCGGATGGTACTCCACAAAGAAACAATCCAATTGATCAAGATACACCATGAGGAACATATCCATACAATTTTGAACTTCTCCACAAATATAATCTGTTTCGTTATTCTAAGCGCGTATTCTATTCTGAGTAATGAAGAACTTGTTATTTTTAATTCTTGGGTTCAAGAATTTCTATATAATTTAAGCGACACAATAAAAGCCTTTTCTATTCTTTTAGTAACTGATTTATGTATCGGATTCCATTCACCCCACGGCTGGGAACTAATGATTGGCTATATCTACAATGATTTTGGATTTGCTCATAATGAGCAAATGATATCTGGTCTTGTTTCTACGTTTCCAGTCATTCTAGATACAATTTTTAAATATTGGATTTTCCGTTATTTAAATCGTGTATCCCCGTCACTTGTAGTGATTTATCATTCAATGAATGGTTGAAAAAAAGATTCCCTGATCCAATTATAATGTTTCTTACTTTGTACATAAGCAAAGCATTCAAGGTCGTACTTACCTTACTCTTTATACCCACCCGAGGGATCCCTCCTAATATTATAACAAAACGATTTCAGTAAAATAGTTAATAGTAAATAGCAGAATCGTGGATAGGGACCTATACTAGCGACCTACCAAAATTTATTGTAGAAATTTTCGGGATCAACGATCGGACCATGCAAATTAGAAATACCTTTTTTTCGATAAAGGAACAAATTACTGAATTCATTTCCGTATCACTCATGATATATATAATAACTCGGGCATCCATTTCAAATGCATATCCCATTTTTGCGCAGCAGGGTTTTGAAAATCCTCGAGAAGCAACTGGTCGTATTGTATGCGCCAATTGCCATTTAGCTAATAAGCCTGTGGATATTGAGGTTCCACAGGCAGTACTCCCCGATACTGTATTTGAAGCAGTTGTTAGAATTCCTTATGATACGCAACTGAAACAAGTTCTTGCTAATGGCAAAAAAGGAGGGTTGAATGTCGGGGCCGTTCTTATTTTGCCGGAGGGGTTTGAATTAGCCCCCCCCGACCGTATTTCGCCCGAGATGAAAGAAAAGATAGGCAATCTATCTTTTCAGAGTTACCGCCCCACTCAAAAAAATATTCTTGTGATAGGTCCTGTTCCTGGTCAGAAATATAGTGAAATAACCTTTCCTATTCTTTCCCCGGACCCCGCGACTAATAAAGAAGTTCACTTCTTAAAATATCCAATATACTTAGGTGGGAACAGGGGAAGGGGTCAGATTTATCCCGACGGGACCAAAAGCAACAATACCGTTTATAATGCTACAGCAGCGGGTATAGTGAGCAAAATCATACGAAGGCCGAAAGGGGGGTACGAAATAACCATAACGGATGCATTGGATGGACGTCAAGTGGTTGATATTATCCCTCCTGGACCAGAACTTCGTGTTTCAGAGGGCGAATCTATCAAACTTGATCAACCATTAACAAGTAATCCTAATGTGGGTGGATTTGGTCAGGGAGATGCAGAAATAGTACTTCAGGATCCATTACGTGTCCAAGGCCTTTTGTTCTTTTTTGCATCTGTTGTTTTGGCACAAATCTTTTTAGTTCTTAAAAAGAAACAGTTTGAGAAGGTTCAATTGTCCGAAATGAATTTCTAGATCCGCGAATTTATCAACACCAAGTTTGTATTTGTAAAAATAAAAAGATTTTGTTGGTAATTCCTATATATGTATGAGCAAAAAAATTATGAAAAGTCTTCGACTTGTTTATATTATTTTTTGACTATAGGAAAGGCCAGGAATTTCTTGTACTGCACTTCTATTATAAATCATAGTATATATATTGTGAAGAAGGCGTAAAGTCAAACAACTTTCTTTGTTTTTTCTTTTCAATCCAAGTGGCAGGGGTGCGTCTATATCATTATTGGCTATATCACTATTGTCGGATTTCCCTATCTCAGAATGAGAATGGGTTAATAATTTTTTTCTAATAAATTTTTTCTATTCTAATCGAATTTAATTCGATTAGAATAGA